ATCTGGATGTAACTCAAAAATACAGACATTTGTGGGTTCAATGTGAAAATTGTTATGGATTAAATTATAAGAAAATTTTAAAATCAAAAATGAATCTTTGTGAACAATGTGGATATCATTTGAAAATGAGTAGTTCCGATAGAATCGAACTTTCGATCGATCCGGATACTTGGGATGCTATGGATGAAGACATGGTTTCTTTGGATCCCATTGAATTTCATTCGGAAGAGGAGCCTTATAAAGATCGTATCGATTCTTATCAACGAAAGACAGGATTAACTGAAGCCGTTCAAACAGGTATAGGCCAATTAAACGGTATTCCCATAGCACTTGGGGTTATGGATTTTCAGTTTATGGGGGGTAGTATGGGATCCGTGGTTGGGGAGAAAATAACCCGTTTGATTGAGTACGCTACTAACAAATTTCTCCCTCTTATTATAGTATGTGCTTCCGGGGGGGCGCGTATGCAAGAGGGAAGTTTGAGTTTAATGCAAATGGCTAAAATATCTTCTGCTTTATATGATTATCAATCAAATAAAAAGTTATTCTATGTACCAATTCTTACATCTCCTACTACAGGGGGGGTAACTGCGAGTTTTGGTATGTTGGGAGATATCATTATTGCCGAACCCAATGCCTATATTGCATTTGCGGGTAAAAGAGTAATTGAACAAACATTGAATAAAACAGTACCTGAAGGTTCACAGGCGGCTGAATATTTATTCCAGAAGGGCTTATTCGATCTAATCGTACCACGTAATCCTTTAAAAAGCGTTCTGAGTGAGTTATTTCAGCTCCACGCTTTCTTTCCTTTGAATCAAAATTCAATAGAGCATTAAGTTCCTTTTTTATTTGTAGCAAACAAGTAGTTAGTTTATCAGAATCCAAGTAAAACGAATATGAATGGGGTTTCTTTGTTGACATAAGATCTAAATTGTAAAAAGAAATCAAAAGTTGTGGATAACTCCTTTTTATCTATATTCTTGATTACTAATTCAGTTAAGAGGCCTCTATCAACAAGAAAAATAGTGAATTCTTATTTTCGTTAAATTCTAGGAAAATAAAAAATTTTTGTTCTACGTCTTACGTATGTATATATAATCCAAATATAGAATTATAGAAACTATAGATATGATATATGCTTTTGTACCTTCTATACTCACTTAGATATATACTTAGATTTATACTAATCTTTATCTTTATAATATTAATATAAATAATAACAGGTACAAATAGTAAATTGAGGTATCCTTTATATGACAACTTTCGACTTTCCCTCTGTTTTGGTGCCTTTAGTAGGCTTAGTATTTCCGGCAATGGCAATGGCTTCTTTATTTCTTCATGTTCAAAAAAATAAGACTGTTTAGATCTGATGGGCCCAACTCTGATCCATTTTTTTTTTTCAAAACTAAGACTTGTATCATAACGCAGATACCTATTTAGTGTAAGAAAAGAGGGTATAACATGCGGCGCTTCCGTCGAAAAGGGGCTCTTTGGCCTGTAGAAAGATGATATGGGGGTAAAGGAATTCTATCTATTTGAAAAAATCTCAGGATCGCCGGATGGCTGAACTGTAAAATCGGTACATCTATATGTATATTGATGGGATCATACGAAGGGTATTTTTTTTTTTTTAGATCTAACCAATTTGATAAATTACTCTTAAAGGTTCACATCAAACTAGTACTAGTTGATGAGAGTTACTTCGGAAACAAAAAGACTAAAGTCTAGGGTATTCTCTCAATTACAATAAAACGAAACCAGATCAAGTATGAGTTGTCGATCAGAACATATATGGATACAACCTATAACGGGGTCGCGAAAAACAAGTAATTTCTGCTGGGCCGTTATCCTTTTTTTAGGTTCATTAGGATTCTTATTGGTTGGAACTTCCAGTTATCTTGGGAGAAACTTGATATCTTTATTTCCGTCTCAGCAAATCCTTTTTTTTCCACAAGGGATTGTGATGTCTTTCTATGGGATCGCGGGTCTCTTTATTAGCTCCTATTTGTGGTGCACAATTTCGTGGAATGTAGGGGGTGGTTATGATCGATTCGATAGAAAAGAAGGAATGGTGTGTATTTTTCGTTGGGGATTCCCTGGAAAAAATCGTCGCATCTTCCTCCGATTCCTTATAAAGGATATTCAGTCCGTCAGAATAGAAGTTAAAGAGGGTATTTATGCTCGCCGTGTCCTTTATATGGATATCAGAGGCCAGGGGGCCATTCCCTTGACTCGTACTGATGAGAATGTTACTCCACGGGAAATCGAACAAAAAGCTGCCGAATTGGCCTATTTCTTGCGTGTACCGATTGAAGTATTTTGAGAAATGAGCTGAGAGAGTGAATGCTTTCTCAGCAGTAAGGAAAAACTAAAGAATCCCCCTTTTCTATACCATAACTTAACTGAAGTTTCTTCATAACGCTCATTCTAGTCAAAGAAGACGTATACGTAACGTAACAACCACAAAACAAAACAGTGAATAGATTCATAAGTTCGATACTTTGTAATAGAACTCATGAATGAGAGAAATATGGGATGGCGTAGAGTCAACTAATGAGGTCGGTTCATTAAAAATTCATAGACGAAATGAAAAAATGTCAAAAAAGAAAGCATTCAACCCTCTTTTATATCTTGCATCTATAGTATTTTTGCCCTGGTGGATTTCTCTCTCATTTAATAAAAGTCTGGAATCTTGGGTTACTTATTTGTGGAATACTAGGCAATCTGAAATTTTTTTGAATGATATTCAAGAAAAAAATATTCTCGAAAAATTCATAGAATTGGAGGAAATCTTTCTTTTGGAGGAAATGATCAAGGAATACTCGGAGACACATCTACAAAACCTTCGTATAGGAATCCACAAAGAAACGCTCCAATTAATCAAGATACACAATGAGGATCATATCCATACGATTTTGCACTTCTTGACAAATATAATCTGTTTCGTTATTCTAAGTGGTTATTCAATTTTGGGTAATAAAGAACTTGTTATTCTTAACTCTTGGGCTCAGGAATTCCTATATAACTTAAGTGACACAATAAAGGCTTTTTCGATTCTTTTATTAACAGATTTATGTATCGGATTCCATTCGCCCCATGGTTGGGAACTAATGATTGGCTTTGTCTACAAAGATTTTGGATTTGCTCATAATGATCAAATTATATCTGGTCTTGTTTCTACTTTTCCAGTCATTCTAGATACTCTATTTAAATTTTTGATTTTTCGTTATTTAAATCGTGTTTCTCCGTCACTTGTAGTGATTTATCATTCAATGAATGATTAAAAAAGGATCTACTGATATTAATCCAATTCAATTCTAACGTTTCTTACTTTGTAGTTGTACAGAAGCAAAGCATGTAAAATCATACTTACTCTTTATTTTTATACCCATCCCAAAGATTTATTCTATATATTAATATTATTTATTCCAGTAAAATTATTCCAGTAAATAGCAGAATTGCGGATAGGGAACTAGGTTAGCGACCTACCAAATTTATTGTAGACATTTTTGGGCTCAATGGTTGGACCATGCAAACTAGAAAGACTTTTTCTTGGATAAAAGAACAAATTACTCGATCCATTTCCGTATCGCTCATGATATATATCATAACTCGGCCATCCATTTCAAGTGCATATCCCATTTTTGCACAGCAGGGTTATGAAAATCCGCGAGAAGCGACTGGTCGTATTGTATGTGCCAATTGCCATTTAGCTAATAAGCCCGTGGATATTGAAGTTCCACAAACGGTACTTCCAGATACTGTATTTGAAGCAGTTGTTCGAATCCCTTATGATATGCAACTAAAACAAGTTCTTGCTAATGGTAAAAAGGGTGCTTTGAATGTAGGGGCTGTTCTTATTTTACCAGAGGGTTTTGAATTAGCTCCTGCTGATCGGATTTCCCCCGAGATAAAAGAAAAGATAGGCAATCTGTCTTTTCAGAGCTATCGCCCCAATAAAAAAAATATTCTTGTGATAGGCCCCGTTCCTGGTCAGAAATATAGTGAAATAACCTTTCCTATCCTTTCCCCGGACCCCGCTACTACGAAGGAGGTTCACTTCTTAAAATATCCTATATATGTAGGCGGAAACAGGGGAAGGGGCCAGATTTATCCCGACGGGAGCAAAAGTAACAATACAGTTTATAATGCTACATCAGCAGGTATAGTAGGTAAAATAATACGAAAAGAAAAAGGGGGTTACGAAATAACCATAGCGGATGCATCGGATGGACGTCAAGTGGTTGATATTATCCCTCCAGGGCCAGAACTTCTTGTTTCAGAAGGCGAATCTATCAAATTGGATCAACCGTTGACGAGTAATCCTAATGTGGGCGGATTTGGTCAGGGAGATGCAGAAATAGTACTTCAAGATCCCTTACGTGTCCAAGGCCTTTTGTTCTTCTTGGCATCTGTTATTTTGGCACAAATCTTTTTGGTTCTTAAAAAGAAACAGTTCGAGAAGGTTCAATTGTCAGAAATGAATTTCTAGACTCGCGGATTTATCGACATTGAGCTCATAACGTAAAAAGAACAAAATTATTTTTGACGACTCTTTATGATAAAAAATGGATATTATGAAAAGCCTTTTGCTTTTTTATACTCATTACTTGTACTGCATTCCTAGTCATAGTATGTAGATTGTGAAGAAGACTTTTTACTTTTTTTGAATCCAAATTGGGGTGGTATGATTATGTTACTATTATCACATTTCAATGTCATAAAATACATTAATAGTGTTTTATATTCTAATCGAATAAAATTCGACTAGATACTAGACATAAGTAAGCGGGGAATAGAACGGATAAATGCGTGGAACACAAAATTATAGGGACGATTATTCATCTTCCTAGTATTCGACACAAGAAAAGGAATTTTCCACATCTCTTTCTTGTGTCGAAAGAAAAAAAAAGATTCTTTATCCTGTTCGTCAAAGATTACTAGTCTAAGTTTTGAATTTTTCAAAAAAAAAATATCAGAACTTTTTTATATATATT